GGGCAATGACACGAAATGCACGCCGTGGTGGAAAAATTTGGGTCCGCGTATTTCCAGACAAGCCAGTTACAGTAAGACCTGCTGAAACACGTATGGGTTCAGGGAAAGGGTCCCCTGAATATTGGGTAGCTGTTGTTAAACCGGGACGAATACTATATGAAATGAGTGGAGTAACCGAAACTATAGCTAGAAGGGCTATTTTAATAGCAGCATCAAAAATGCCTATACGAACACAGTTTCTTACTTCAGGCTAAAAATATAGAACCAAGGGAAATGAGTCTCGAGGATGAACTAAAACCACAGATTTTTTTTTGACAAATAATATTTCTTTTATTTTCTTCATCCTTGGCATTGGAAGAATAGACTAAAAAATTAATATGATTCAACCCCAGACCCTTTTAAATGTAGCGGATAACAGTGGGGCTCGAAAATTGATGTGTATTCGAATCATAGGAGCTAGCAATCGTCGATATGCTCACATTGGTGACGTCATTGTTGCTGTCATCAAAGAAGCAGTCCCTAATATGCCCCTAAAAAAATCAGAAGTAGTCAGAGCCGTAATTGTTCGTACTTGTAAAGAACTTAAACGCGACAGTGGTATGATAATACGATATGATGACAATGCTGCAGTTGTGATTGATCAAGAACGCAATCCAAAAGGAACGCGAATTTTTGGTGCAATCCCCCGAGAATTGAGACAATTAAATTTTACTAAAATCGTTTCATTAGCTCCCGAAGTATTATAAAAAAAAATCAGATATTGATATTTTTTTATCTTTCTTTGGGATATTTGAAAGAAATAGATTAAGAACTTGATTCATTCGTAGATTATGTTTCACGCATATACCTTTTAAAATTCATATATCATAAACTAATCCTAAAAAAAAAAAAAGAAAAAACATGTTGATTATATCCAATTTCGAGGCACCAATCATTTTAGTTCATCATGAGTAGAGACACTATTGCTGAGATAATAACTTCTATACGAAATGCGGATATGGATAGAAAAAGAGTTGTTCGCATAGCATCTACTAATATTACCGAAAATATTGTTAAAATACTTTTCCGAGAAGGTTTTATCGAAAACGTCAGAAAACACCAAGAAAAAAACAAATCTTTTTTGGTTTTAACCCTGCGCCACAGGAGAAATAGGAAAAGACCTTATAGAAATTTTTTAAATTTAAAACGGATCAGTCGACCCGGTTTACGAATCTATTCTAACTCTCAACGAATTCCTCGAATTTTAGGTGGGATGGGAATTGTAATTCTTTCGACTTCTCGGGGTATAATAACAGACCGTGAAGCTCGACTAGAAGGAATCGGCGGAGAAATTTTGTGTTATATATGGTAATCCTTTTAATACCCAAATGGGATCCGAAACCTCTTCCTATTTGTAAAAAAAAAGGGGGTGAGAATATTGTTTCTCCTCCATTAGTTGATACTTCAAGGGGGCTTTGCCTGGAATGAAAGAACAAAAATGGATTCATGAAGGTTTAATTACTGAATCGCTTCCCAACGGGATGTTCCGGGTTCGGTTAGATAACGAGGATTTGATTCTAGGGTATGTTTCAGGAAAGATCCGACGTAGTTTTATACGGATACTGCCAGGAGATAAAGTCAAAGTTGAAGTAAGTCGTTATGATTCAACCAGAGGACGTATAATTTATCGACTCCGAAACAAGGATTCAAAAGATTAAGTGGGTTTTATTCAATACGACTCGAAATTCTAAATTTCAAGAAACTTATTTTCTACCAAGAAACATTGAGAATTAAGATTGAGGAATGAACAATATGAAAATAAGAGCTTCTGTTCGTAAAATTTGTGAAAAATGTCGACTAATCCGCAGGCGGGGACGTATTATAGTAATTTGTTCCAACCCTAGACATAAACAAAGACAAGGATAATCAGACTCGCTAAAGGACTCAGTGTACAAATAAGGAATCTGTTTTGATGTGAAATGGATATATCCATATATTTCTGATTCATATTTATGAGATGATAAAATATGGCAAAAGCTATGTCGAGAGTCGGTTCACGTAGGAACGGGCGTATTAGTTCGCGTAAAAGTGCACGTCGAATACCAAAAGGGGTTATTCATGTTCAAGCAAGTTTCAATAATACCATCGTGACGGTCACAGATGTACGGGGTCGCGTGGTTTCCTGGTCCTCGGCCGGTACTTGCGGATTTAAGGGTACGCGAAGAGGGACACCCTTTGCAGCTCAAACTGCAGCAGCAAATGCTATTCGTACAGTAATTGATCAAGGTATGCAACGAGCCGAAGTCATGATAAAAGGTCCCGGCCTAGGAAGAGACGCCGCATTACGTGCTATTCGTCGAAGTGGTATACTATTAACTTTTGTACGAGATGTAACCCCTATGCCACATAATGGCTGTAGACCTCCAAAAAAAAGACGTGTGTAGAAATGAATAAATTTCAAGAGAAACAAGAGAAATAAATAATTCAATAAAATAAAAAAATATTACTATGGTTCGAGAGA